CTCCAATATTTTTTTTTGAAAAGGGAAATAGATTGCCTATTTTTTACCACATAGACACTATGTTGACATAGTGCCCCAAAAAGAAACCAAAAAGAAAATGAAGTCTTTTCTTGAAAAAGGTAATTTTTACTAATTTTTTGTTTTTGTAATGTAATAATAATAAGAAAAGCAAGATTCTGATTCCTTCATTACCAAAAATTTTTGGTATTTTTGGTCATATCCATTATTTGGTATTGTGGGGTCTTTAGAAAGTCCTTGTTTACTGGAAGGTCAGAACGAGGAAATAAGTTGATCAAAATTTATCACCGTGCGATTATTCAATATAATACAAGAACAATAATTTCTATTTTCGAATGGAGGGTTCATTTAGAAAATTTGTTTCGTAAAAATCATGAATTTTTCGGAACATTAAAGATTTTATCGAAAACTTACAGCAGCTTGCCAAACAAAGGCTAAGAGCAAAAATAGTACAGGTATGACAGGCATAACATCTACGATAGGATTGAAAAAGGCATAAGCCTCGGGCAATTTGCCGAAGAAAAAACTACTCGAAGAAAGGGTAGAATTAAGACAGATACAGAATAAACTAAAGATATTAAGCATAACAAACATTTCATTCTTGTAGATTAGAAAATTAGATTTTGATTGAGTTCTTTTTATGAGGGAAAAATTAAAAGGTAGGTCAAAAACCCTTCTTGTTCTTCGAACGCTCTCAAATCAAAAATCTTCCCTTTCATTCTCAAATGAGAATACAAGGAATTTTAGTTTCATACAATATCTTAATTTAATTTTATGGAATGATCAATCATTTTTTTCTATATTTTCATGTGTTGAATCCTAGCAGTAATATATTTCATATATATTTGAATTGGGATTGACGAACGACTAATACCAATATTAGTCTTTATTAGTCTCAAAGAGAAATTCGAAATCGAAATGGGGCGTGGCCAAGTGGTAAGGCAACGGGTTTTGGTCCCGTTATTCGGAGGTTCGAATCCTTCCGTCCCAGAGCGTTTACATGAGAAAGGAAAGATTCTTCTCTTTAACAAATTTCTCTTTAAGTTTGGAAATTTTTTTCTTTAATCTTGGATATAGTGTCACCTTTTGTTCTGATTTTTCTATAAAAATCAAACTTTTTTCGTTTAGTTTTTCACAAATGTGATTGAGTGTACGGGTAGAAATAAAGATATTTCATTGAATTCTAAATTAAAAACAATTTTTGGGTATATCATTAAGAGACTACTATTTTAATAGTCATATTGAAGTAAGTTACTTAGGAAAACTCTTTTTTCCATGAAATCTGAATTCTCGTATTATGTAATTCATTATGGAATTCTGAATTGAAAGAGAAAAAGAGATCTTTTTCTATTTCATACTCATGAAAACAATTTTTTTTATTTATGAACCTGGGTACTCGAAGAAATTTGAAAAATCTATATTCTAAATATAGAGAAACTTATGACTTTTTCGAGTTATTGGAATAGCTTATATTTTGTTAATCACTGATTTTATTCCAGAATTGGAAAATCCATAGGGCCGTTCTTTTTAGATTTAGAGTTTATTTGTTCGAGAATAATTTTTTCCATAATTTAACATAACATCCCGAATGATCTGTTGAAGATTTTAATTAGATTTAAGGAAATGGATTCACTTTTCTTTTTTCTTTTTTAGAAATTTCTTTCACCCCATAGGATAGAGGGGCGAAATAACTTAAATCCTTTATAATATAAGACTTTTTTCCAGATAATTATTTACCTTTCCCTAGCCTTTCCCTAGATACATACAGAAAAAATATTTTGTATCATTGAGCCAATGATTATTCATGATTCCATATTGAATCAATTGCATACCGTTTCAAAATAAAATTTAAAATGAGAGGAGTGTTATGATAAAACATCGTTTAAAACGATGTGGTAGAAAGCAACGTGCGACTTGAAGTGAAGGATATAATTCACTGTGGATTCTTACATCCGCCATTTTCTATAGGAATGAAGATGCTCTTGAATCGACATAGTTTGTTCTGTTCCTATTAGGAACCCAATTTGTATTGGGTTGGTAAATAGGAATAGTACATGATGGAGCTCGAGCAAAACGTATTGATTCATTTATCGGGGGGGCGAATCTAGGGTTAGTAACAATTAAAAAATTAGACTACTTTGTTAAATATATCCTCAATATAGAAATTAAAATTTTAAATTGCAGGATTCAAATCCCAACAAGTTTGAAATAAAATAAATAACATTTTTTATATTACATTACAAGGGAAAAATCGTTCATATTATATTTTCATAGAAGGAAATAACAAAAAACAAAAGGTATGTTACTGCCGTTTTGAAAAAGGGGATAAGGATCACCGAAGTAATGTCTAAACCTAATGATTTTAAAAAGTAAAGAGAAAGAATTCCGGAACAAGGAAACACTATTTTCAATTGTCTCAATATTTTATTTTTAGTATAATGATGGAGACTAAAAAAAGATTCGAGACGAAACAAACAAAAGAGGTTAGAGACGACTCAGGAAATGCTTAAGGATTTACCTTCGGACTTTTTCAGAATTACCCAACTTGAGTTGTGAGTACGAATGATATTTCTTTTTTTTTTTTATGTAAGTATGTAAGTAAGAACATAAAAACTTAAATCATAGTCTAAGTCATAAATTTTTTTATATATTTTACATTATATACAGAAATATTAGAATCATTTTTTATCGAGCCGTATAAAATGAAAAATCAAATTTATTTAAACGTTCCTGCTATTCGTTATTTCCTTGAAAAAGGGGCTCAACCTACAGGAACTGTTCATTATATTTTAAGAAAAGCAGAATTTTTAAAAGAATTCATAAAATAAATAAAAAAATTAGAAAAAAGAAAGGTAACTAGTCTCAATTTGTGTGGTAATTATTTACTCACAATTGCTCTTTTCTTGTTCTATATTATGTTTTATATTTACCATATGTATTGTTGTGCCAATCCAACACAAATCCTTATTTTATTTCATTTTTTTTTCTCAACAATTTATTCATATTGACAATGGTGTGTCGAACAAATATAATTCGATCGTAGATAAATAGATCTGTTTATTTTTTTTCCTTATTTATTTATGGGTTTTTCCTTTACTTCATTCACATTCTGGGTTTGCCAAATTTACTATTTGTTATATAAGATATATTTTTTTAACGAAAATCAAAAATTTTTTCTATTTTATAAAAAAGGGGGCGGTCTTTAAATGTAAATTTTTACATTTTTTTTATCTGTCTTTAATTTAATCCAATCTACTTTGCTATTTTGTTTAATTGATCATCTAATATTTCCTTTATATTTCTTTTGAATTCAAAATTCAATGTTTTTACGTAGTTGTATAGTTCAATTCCATTTTTTCCACTTGTATATACATATTTATCTGGGTTGCTAACTCAATGGTAGAGTACTCGGCTTTTAAGTGCGATTATGGTTTTTTACACATTTGAATGAAGTAATGAATTCGTCCAGACTTTTGGTAGAGTCTATAAGACCACGACTGATCCTGAAAGGTAATGGATGGAAAAAACCGCATGTCGTAATAAAATAATAAGAAAAAATGGAATAAAATTTTTATTTTTGAATTTCTTATTATATTCTTTCTTACTTATTTTTATTTTATTTTAAGAAATTAATAGTTAGAGTTTGGTCTAGTGAATAAATGGATAGAGCTCTATGGCTCTAATTCTGGTAAAAATAAAAAAAAAAAAGTAACGAGCTTTTATTCTTAATTTGAATAATTTCCCGATCTAATTAAACGTTAAAAATAACTTAGTGCCTGATGTGGGGAAGGGGTCTCCTGTAAATGGACCTTTGATTATTTTTTTTATTCTTAAAAAAAAATCCTACCTATTTTCTATTATGGACTGGAAACTAATGTGTAGAAGAAACAGTATACTGACAAAAAAAATTTCCAAAGTCAAAAGAGCAATCGGGTTGCAAAAATAAAAGATTTTTTATCCTCTGATAATTTATTTAATATTAATAGAATGAAGATAAACCTATTGGATAGTAGAAGGGGAGAGGAAAAAGATCTGTTGATTGGACTCTGTATTTTCGGGGTATATATTTTTTTCATACATGATACATACTCTGTTCTGACCGTATTGCACTATGTATAATTTGATAATACAAGAAATACCTATTGTTTCTGGTTCAAGTAGAAATTGAAGTCAATGGAAGAATTACAAGTATATTTAGAAAAAGGTAGATCTTGGCAACAATATTTCCTATATCCGTTACTCTTTCAGGAGTATATTTATGCACTTGCTCATGATCATGGTTTAAATGGTTTGATTTTTTATGAACCCGTAAAAGTCTTTGGTTATGATAATAAATCTAGTTTATCACTTGTAAAACGTTTAATTACTCGAATCTATCAAAAGAATTCTTTGATTTCTTCGGTTAATTATTCTAACCAAAATTTATTTATTGGTTACACTCATAACATTTTTTTTTATTCTCATTTTTATTCTCAAATTATATCAGAAAGTTTTGCAATTATTGTGGAAATTCCATTTTCCTTGCGATTAGTATCTTATTTAGAAAAAAAAGAAATACCAAAATATCATAATTTACGATCAATTCATTCAATTTTTCCTTTTTTAGAGGACAAATTTTTGCATTTAAATTATGTTTTAGATATACTAATACCTCATCCCATCCATATGGAAATCTTGGTTCAAATCCTTCAGTGCGGGATTCAAGATGTTCCCTTTTTACACTTATTGCAATTCTTTCTTCACGAATACCATAATTGGAATAATCTCTCCAAGAAGAAATCTATTTATGTTTTTTCGAAAGAAAATAAAAGATTCTTTTGGTTCCTATATAATTCTTATGTATTTGAGTGCGAAATTTTATTAGTGCTTATTCGTAAACAATCCTCTTATTTACGATTAACTTCTTTTAGAACTTTTATTGAGCGAATACATTTCTATGGAAAAATAGAACATCTTCAAATCGAATATTTTTTAGTAGTATG